TTTGCCGATCCGCCATGAAATGATATAATATAACCCATTTGTTGCTCTCTAGAAATGCCCGATCCCCCAATCCCAATACGGAAGAAATCCATTTTATGATATATCTATACCACTTTTTATTTACTCTCTTTTTACAAGAAATTCTGATCTTGCTAATGATCTAGATTCATATCAGGATCCGTAACTATAAAGTAAAGTTTAAGGAAAAGAGTAAATAAAAAAAACTTTTTTGCTTGAACGAGTGATTATCCAATTGATTTGGCAATAACGAAAGGATTACTAGTAATACCGGCTGCTCTCACTAAAGTACATATACATATGGGTATCGATATATCACACTCGCAGCTCTGTTACAACACGCCAATTCTAATCGAAATTGAAAGGGTTAGAATGAAATCATAAAAATATGTATACTTTATTTTATTATGGTATTTACTTGGGATTGTAGTTCAATTGGTCAGAGCACCGCCCTGTCAAGGCGGAAGCTGCGGGTTCGAGCCCCGTCAGTCCCGACGAATCCAAATCCAATAAAAAACTATATCAATTCATCTCTCTATTTTTTGTGAAAAGAAGTCCAAATAACATAATTTCATTCCCAACAGCGATCCCTCTTCTTTTTTTCTTCTTCGTTTCACATTTATCATCAACCAAATGGGGGAATTTCCATTTCTTCGACTAGTACCGATTCGATTGATGGGAGAGAGGCATATGTGGATTAGTACAATTATTATATTATTAGCATCAGATTCAGGATTCCACGGGATACCGTACTGTACTGGGTCTGGCTTTTTCAATTACTCCCGATCTGTGAAATATGAAATAGAGTAGAGTATTGTATGTTTCCCGGGAGTACATACATAAATGGAATTTGTACAATATAAAATAAATTGAACATAGTTACTGTGTATAGAATACTTTTTTTTTTAAGATTAAAATAAAAGTATATCCTTTTCGGGCCCTATTTTGTGTAACCTCAATTTCAAATTTTACTAATTTGAAATAATCTATCTCATTCAAATTTCGCATTGAGCTTTTGATATATGCGTCCCATTACTAATCCAATGAAAGAGGATATTCAAAAAATAAAGATCAAACAAGGATCACTTTTTTATTAGCTCCTTCCTTTTTTTTCATTGAGCTTCTATTGTTTGTTGGGGTTTGTTTAGAACCAATGGTAAGTGGAAAGGCGGTTAGATGATACTTCATCAGATGATTGTACAAAGAGGGCGGTAGGTTATAGAAAAGAAAGAATGGAAAAGAATGATAAATAAATAAAGGAATTATTGATTGTATCGGGAATCCAATTTTGAGTTCAGTATGGATAAAAGATCGTCCTATGTTATACTATTCAATTCTTGACGATGAATCGATTTGATAGCTCCGATATTGTTATTCATGATATTGATCCGATTCGATATCATCGAGATGTAATGCATCCCATTGAATTTACAGGCGAAAGATTTATTATCTCTATGGGATTAACTCCCGAGTTATTGCGAATTAAAGAAAAATTAAACAATGAGATTATGGAAGTAAATATTCTCGCATTTATTGCTACTGCACTGTTTATTCTAGTTCCTACTGCTTTTTTACTTATAATATACGTAAAAACAGTCAGCCAAGGTGATTAATTTTAATTAAACTTGATTTTTTATTTCTTATCAATAATTGCAGAGAAGAAAAGGATAAAAATTTCGCGTCTTAAATGAAATGGGCAGACTAGAATCAGTCGCATTCTATGAGATACGATAGTATGGTAGAAAGATTCAGATATTTCTTTCTACCATACTATCTAGTATTGTTATTGTAGTGTATAAAGTTGTATTGTAATGCGGGTTAATTTAATATAGATTAATATAGATCAATCTACAATAGTATCATCATATTCCTTTTCTATATATATAGAAATCTATTTAATTACGTATATAATATATATAGTGATAATGTATATTATATAGTATCCCATTTCTATTTCTTTGCTTTATCTATTTGTATTTAATTTGTGTTGATTTCAATTAAATTAATTTGAAATAATCGAAAGCTACTTTTACGATTAGAATTCCTATATTTCTGATTATTTTCAATATGAATCCCGATCGAAAGAATCAATGACTTCTTCGGATTTCGAAAAGGATTAGTAAAACCCGTCGACTTTTAACGTTTGAACCATGATATGAAATGGGTTCAATAAAACAAGCAAAACATAAATAAAATTTCGAAAATAGTAAAACTAAAACAAGCGGCGCAATATGTGACTCGCCCAAGACAATATTTTAGGATGTGCAGTATCTCGTTGGACAACTACTATGTAGTTTCCCAATGTGTATCCACGTAATGGAATAACCGAATAGTTTTCTCTTTGATCTTTGAACAGTAAAGAGGTAAACAAAATAAAAAAAAAGTTCCGTTCTTCCTCATGGTCCATATATAACTTTGGTAAGAGTCAGTTCATCGAAATAGAAAATTTATGAAGAATTCAATTGGAATAAATTTCCTACCA